TGGTGACATAAGTCCCTCCCTACAACTTCAATTTTAAATTTTTACAACAAAGCAACAAGGTCTACTCGACAGAAATTAGGCCTTAATGAAACCTTTTACAGGAATCTTTCATAAAATTCTCAATCAATATTATCAACTAATCAAAATGGTTCGTTAATAGACCATGTATTTGATTCGCCAAATACATTATTATTGTATACTCTTTCATATATATGGCGCAACCCAACGGTAACCGTTGTTTTTCAAGTTTATAATTTCTTACCCCCATTTGAATCGAAAGAACTAAATAATTCGAAATGAACTCTTGACAGCGGTATATGTTGTATATGTATATCCTAGATGTGAAAATATGCGGAATTCCATCAAAAAAATAGGCTAGACAGAAATCTATCTACTAAATACAAACCAAGTCCCAGTCTGATAGAAATAATGAATCATAAAAAAAATATATAGTTTAGAGTTCGGGTTCGATTTCCGTAGATCATATAGAAAGGATTCTCTATAATGATAGGCAAATAAAAGACTTTCTCAGTATTTTTGGTCATCCGTTTGATATTTTGAAAATAGGTGGGTTGAACTTAAAATTTCACTCATTGAAATTGAATAGAAATAGAATAATTCAAAAAAGTAAACAATTGAATTGGATTCCTTTGGATGGTACCAACAAAATGGATTGCTAACTCCTAATTTCTTATTTAATTAATCGATCAACTTGCTATCGGACATTTTTTTTTTTATTTTGGATTCGATAATTTTCATTTTCGCAAAAAATTTCGACATACTTTACTATATATTATGAGAATCAATCCTACTACTTCTGGTCCTGGGGTTTCCACACTTGAAAAAAAAAACCTGGGGCGTATCGCTCAAATTATTGGTCCGGTACTGGACGTAGCTTTTCCTCCAGGCAAGATGCCGAATATTTACAACGCTCTAGTAGTTAAGGGTCAAGATACTACCGGTCAACCAATTAATGTGACTTGTGAGGTACAACAATTATTAGGAAATAATCGAGTTAGGGCTGTAGCTATGAGTGCTACAGATGGTCTAATGCGAGGACTGGAAGTTATTGATACAGGAGCTCCTTTAAGCGTTCCAGTCGGCGGAGCGACTCTTGGACGAATTTTTAACGTGCTTGGGGAGCCTGTTGATAATTTAGGTCCCGTAGATACTCGCACAACATCTCCTATTCATAGATCCGCACCTGCCTTTACACAGTTAGATACAAAATTATCTATTTTTGAAACAGGAATTAAAGTGGTAGATCTTTTAGCCCCTTATCGCCGTGGAGGAAAAATCGGACTATTTGGGGGCGCGGGAGTGGGTAAAACAGTACTCATTATGGAATTGATCAACAACATTGCAAAAGCTCATGGGGGCGTATCCGTATTTGGCGGAGTAGGTGAACGTACTCGTGAAGGAAATGATCTTTACATGGAAATGAAAGAATCCGGAGTTATCAATGAACAAAATATTGCAGAGTCAAAAGTGGCTTTAGTCTATGGTCAAATGAATGAACCACCAGGGGCGCGTATGAGAGTTGGGTTGACTGCCCTAACTATGGCGGAATATTTCCGAGATGTTAATGAACAAGACGTACTTCTATTTATCGACAATATCTTCCGTTTCGTTCAAGCAGGATCTGAAGTATCTGCCTTATTGGGTAGAATGCCTTCCGCTGTAGGCTATCAACCGACTCTTAGTACCGAAATGGGCTCGTTACAGGAAAGAATTACTTCTACAAAAGAAGGGTCCATAACTTCGATTCAAGCAGTCTATGTACCTGCAGACGATTTGACCGATCCCGCTCCTGCCACGACATTTGCACATTTAGATGCTACTACCGTACTATCAAGAGGATTGGCTGCCAAAGGGATCTATCCAGCGGTGGATCCGTTAGATTCAACGTCAACTATGCTCCAACCTAGGATCGTTGGCGAGGAACATTATGAAATTGCGCAAAGAGTTAAGCAAACCTTACAACGTTACAAAGAACTTCAGGATATTATAGCTATCCTTGGGTTGGACGAATTATCCGAAGAAGATCGTTTAACTGTAGCAAGAGCACGAAAAATTGAGCGTTTCTTATCACAACCTTTTTTCGTCGCAGAAGTATTTACAGGCTCTCCAGGAAAATATGTTGGTCTAGCAGAAACAATTAGAGGGTTTCAATTGATCCTTTCCGGAGAATTAGATGGTCTTCCTGAACAGGCCTTTTATTTGGTAGGTAACATCGATGAAGCTACCGAGAAAGCTATGAACTTAGAAATGGAGAACAAATTAAAGAAATGACCTTAAATCTTTGTGTACTGACTCCTAATCGAAGTGTTTGGAATTCAAAAGTAAAAGAAATCATTTTATCTACTAATAGTGGCCAAATTGGCGTATTACCAAACCATGCCCCTATTGCCACAGCGGTAGATATAGGGATTTTAAGAATACGCCTTAACGACCAATGGGTAACGATGGCTCTGATGGGCGGTTTTGCTAGAATAGGCAATAATGAGATCACTATTTTAGTAAATGAGGCTGAAAAAGGTAGTGACATTGATCCACAAGAAGCTCAGCAAACTCTTGAAATAGCAGAAGCTAACTTGAGGAAAGCCGAAGGAAAGAGACAAGTAATTGAAGCAAATCTAGCTCTCAGACGAGCTAGGACACGAGTAGAGGCTAGCAATACGATTTCTTCGTAAGCAGTCGGTGCGTCCGAATAATCATAATCAAAAGAAGTTCTGTTTATACACCCTTAATATCTATATAATCTAAATCTATATATAGAAGATATCATATATATCTTATTTTTATTTGATTTTGTTGATTGAATCAAATAAAAATAAGATAATGAATTTAATAGTCTTAATAATCCGAGGGTGAGTAGCAAAACTTATTAGATACCAGAGTCGAGGGTATCTAATAAGTTTTACCTACTATTGGATTTGAACCAATGACTCCCGCCGTATGAAAGCAATACTCTAACCGCTGAGTTAAGTAGGCCCTTTATCATTACAAAGAGGACTAAATAGAACCACCCCATAGATTGATTATAAATCCAATATTGATTCTAAGCAATATCAATCAAAGAGATCAAAGAGCTATGATGTTGGATCGTGGAATATTTATCTTGACAAGAAATTATCTACATGCTAAAATAGGGAGCATAAACACAAGGGCTATAGCTCAGTTAGGTAGAGCACCTCGTTTACACGCGCGCCAATGTTTTTCAGGGGAGTACGTCATGTAATCAAAAGAATTAAAATTTTTGATAAATCTATGTCTTACTCTGATGACTTTGAGGAAACAAAACAAGAGAACAATAGCCTGACAATTAGTTCTAGTTTGGTCCGATTCAAGTGTCCATTTAGTTACCAAATAGAACCCATTATTGATTTGAGATATTGATAGGGTGAATACCCAGCCTATTCAATGCTAGGCATAATGAGTATAAGGGCCTCAAAAAATCTCTTTTCGTCCTATGAACTTTAAGGTGTATGAAGTTTCATTTTGGATTGTTTAAGCAGAACGATAGAGACTCCATTTAATTTTCAAATTGATCTAGGCCAAAGGCAGACCTACGTCAAGATAACTCTTCTTTGAAACACTTTGGTAGTGCTTTTGAATCAAAGTTTAAATAAATAATGAATCGGAGCACATGGAACCCTTTTCTTTCTATCAAGAAAAAATATGGTGGACTAGCTGATATTTATATCAGTTAATGAAAGAGCCCAATGCAAAAAAAAAATGCATGTTGGGTCTTTGAAACAGTTCAAATCATTTTGAGAATAATAAGTTTGATCTGTTTTACCGAGAAGGTCTACGGTTCGAGTCCGTATAGCCCTAGTCAATTTATATGCTATCGAATAAATATTAATAATTTATTAAACTATATAGTTTAATAAATTATTAATATTTGATTGATGATTTGTTTGTTGTTTAGAACTGATCAGTTGGCTCTTATCAAAAAAAAAAATTAAGAATTGAATTCCAACCTAACCAACTATTATTAAATGGAAATGGAATAAGTGGATCTAGGAACACCCTACTTAACTTTGTTTCCTAGAATTTGATTTGTAGACAAGCCTGGGTTTGAAAAAGATCTTTGGTAAATTTTTTCATTGGAAACATTGTCAAAGAGACTTTTTGTCTTTATATACCTTACCTATCAAAGCGTAAACAAGTAGTCTTTTCTTTCCTTATACAATCAATAGAAATTACTCTGTCCGAATTCGAATTAAATAAAATATACCAACACGATTCCAATTCGGAAATCAAAATTCTTATTTTTAAGCGTGAATTCTCTATTCTAAGAAATAAAAAAAAATGAGAATTCAATTTGGAATTTTTTTCTTTGTTTAGTTAGAAAAAATCGAGGTGAAAGTGAGAAAGTTTTCTTTGTATATGTATAAGATAAGAACAATAGAAATATATATTTCTATTTTCTATATAGTTAATACTTAAACGTGAAATGTAAAACAAAATGGAAATAAGATTCCAGTCAATCACTCTTGAAACGAGACATATCCCGCAGTAAACAAACGAGGTGGTTCACTTAAAATGAATTGTTGTTTTGAGTAAAGATTTATGGATAACTTGACAATTCCAATTCGAATCAACAAATTCGACATATTTTCCACATTCATAAGGAGTCCGTCTATGTTTCTACTTTATGAATATGATATTTTCTGGGCATTTTTAATAATATCAAGTGTTATTCCTATTTTAGCATTTCTATTTTCCGGACTTTTAGCTCCGGTTAGCAAAGGACCGGAGAAACTTTCTAGTTACGAATCGGGTATAGAACCTATGGGGGATGCTTGGTTACAATTTCGAATCCGTTATTATATGTTTGCTCTAGTTTTTGTTGTTTTTGATGTTGAAACCGTTTTTCTTTATCCATGGGCAATGAGTTTCGATATATTGGGTGTATCCGTATTTATAGAAGCTTTAATTTTCGTGCTTATCCTAATTGTTGGTTTAGTTTATGCATGGCGAAAAGGAGCATT